GGGATCGATAAACCTTTTGGACCTTATTAACCAAAGAGATACGACTTTGCACTATAGTTAGCTCAGCACCAATCAAGAATGACCAAGGAATTCCAAGAATTCTTGTTATACATTTGTTCCAAGCCTCAATCCTCTTTTCGAGATTCATCGATATTGAATCAATCGAACGCACTTCTAACACCTGTTCCACTTTTGGAAGACCTTGAGTTATATCACCAGATCTTGATTTTTCATATATAAATGTAACTAATGTATCTCCTTCGTAAATGATTTCCCCATAATGTCCATGAACAGTTGCTCCTGGAGTAGCCAAATAAGGCTTAGCCGATCGTATTACCACAGAATCAACTTGAAGAATTAGAACTTGACCTGATTTTAAATGTGGTCCTTTTTTGGCTATACATACATTTTCACAAAGAAACTGCCCAAGACTAACGATTGTAGATGTCTCTTCACAATAATTGTAATGGAGAAAATACCAATTCAAATTTAATGGATTCAAAATGATGTTACTGCAGGAATAGGGATTATAAATTTTACCATTTTCATCCAGTAAATAATATTTAAGTATTTGAAAAATCTGTTTTAAATTATCAAGTTGGAAATAGTTAGTTACCAAGATCTGATTATGGGTTATTAAATGGGAAAATAAATCAAAATTAGAAATTGGAAAGCCTGTTCCTAAGGGGCCCAACAAATTCCTAATTGGAATTAGGGGGTCTTTTTTGATTAATTCTTTTATAATATTGGGAGATTTTACATCGTTGAATGGGCCTATTCGAGAACAATTGGATGATGACAAAATTATCAAAGACTGAGATTCCTTATTTCGATTCAATAACGTATGAATAGTTCCTTGATTTGGATTAAGGGATTCTTGAATCCTTGCCTTGGAATAGGAATAAATGGAAGAAAATGGATTGACATTAGCGCGATCTGATCCATTCTCAGAGATCAATCCTGAACCCGATAGATCGTTCCTTTTTCCGGTATACGAAATAGGTGACTTTGCTAAGTCGATTCTTAGAAAATCTCTAATCAAACCATTTGTCCTTATTTCAACAAAGGAAGCACAGGCCTTTTCAATCTTTTTGTCTTGGTCCCAATTCAACACTAAACAAGTCCGAACTAATTGAATACTTGTGTCCCAAATTTCAAGAATTGGGTCGTAATAAAGGATATAATTGACAACTCGAAGTTGTAGATTATCACTTTCCTGCAAGAGATCCGGCGGGAAAAGTCTTCCTAAATTTATACCATCCGTTTTTTTATATGGGACTACGGGTTGAACCAAAACAAAATATTTTTTTTCATACCTGGAAAGTTTCATTCGTTGGATATATAGCCAATTTTTAAATTTTTTGTATTCTTTGGAATTTTGTTTTCCCCCTCCTGGTGGTATCAATCGGAATGCCTTATTTGTCTTTCCAGGAAAATGGATATCTCCAGAAAATATTATCAGTTTAATTTTTTCTGCTTTTTTCTTCACTCGGACCAATCCGCCTACCCGACTTCTTCTATTTAAAGTGATTTGTGTATCTACCCCAATAATACTATTGTGCCGTACCATTATGGAAGAAGATTCGGACAAAATGTGGACTTCCACGGGAATAAAAAAAAAAGGATTGACTTCCTTTTGGTATTTTGGCCAAAATACCTTGACTCCTCGATACTCAATCAAATCCTCTTCGTTGACGATTGAATTCAGTTCTCTGGTCTCATATTTAGTAAGTCCCGAGCTCTTTCTGATATAGCGAGGATCATCGAAATAAGCAAGAATACTATTTCTACGGAGAATACCATTTCTGGGGATTTCAATTGAGATACCTGAAGAAGGTATTAGTTGGTTCTCGCCTTCTTGAATTGATTCGAGTGGGATGATGACTCTATTTCTTCGCCTCTTTGCCAATAAATAAGAATTCCCCTCGAGAATGGCCGGATATCTAAGATTACAACGACCAATACATGTCATTCGATTAAGTTCTGAATAATCAGGAATCCTATCTCCTTTTTGATTTTTACCAGAAAAATACGAACTAAAAAATTTGTGTCTCACTTGATTATTAGTTACTGAGGGGTTAGAAATATATCTTCGCTTAACAGAAAGAGAATAAGCGTTCATTTGATCTTGATCCTTGTGGATCGAACAGGGGCCTAGACTGGATTTCCAGGGCTCCCCTAATAATATCCATAAATGACTTGTTTTTGGTAAGAGATGAATATTACCATATGTGAATTCAGGTGCATGGTACACATCGGTATTCCAGTGCATTTCACCTTCTGAGTCAGAATAAATATGTTTTCGAACCTTCTCTTTCAAATTCAAAGTGGATGTTCTCGCGCGAATCTCAGCAATGATTTGTTCTGATTCTACATATTGATCGTTTTGAACTAAGAGAAAACTTTTGGGCGGAATACACACATTGTGTATAATATCTTCACTCTCAATAGTTACATACAAGTCTCTAGAACATAGAAAAGCAGGATGTCCATGACGTGT